GCTATCGTAGCTTAACCAAAGCATAACACTGAAGATGTTAAGATGGGCCCTAGAAAGCCCCGAGGGCACAAAGGCTTGGTCCTGACTTTTCTATCAACTTTAGCCTAACTTACACATGCAAGTATCCGCACCCCTGTGAGAATGCCCCACAGTTCCCTGCCAAGGGAACAAGGAGCCGGTATCAGGCACAATACTATTTTAGCCCAAGACACCTTGCTTAGCCACACCCTCAAGGGACCTCAGCAGTGATAAACATTAAGCCATAAGTGAAAACTTGACTTAGCCAAGGCTAAGAGGGCCGGTAAAACTCGTGCCAGCCACCGCGGTTATACGAGAGGCCCAAGCTGATAGACACCGGCGTAAAGCGTGGTTAAGAGAACGAGCACAATTAAAGCCGAATGCTTTCAAAGCTGTTATACGCATACGAAAGCTAGAAGCCCAACAACGAAGGTGGCTTTACAATTTCTGAACCCACGAAAGCTAAGGCACAAACTGGGATTAGATACCCCACTATGCCTAGCCCTAAACATTGATAGCTAACTACATTTCTATCCGCCCGGGGACTACGAGCATAAGCTTAAAACCCAAAGGACTTGGCGGTGCTTTAGATCCACCTAGAGGAGCCTGTTCTAGAACCGATAACCCCCGTTAAACCTCACCTTTTCTTGTTCTACCCGCCTATATACCACCGTCGTCAGCTTATCCTGTGAAGGTCTACTAATAAGCAGAATTGGCACAGCCCAAAACGTCAGGTCGAGGTGTAGCGTACGAAAAGGGAAGAAATGGGCTACATTCTCTATGCTAGAGAACACGAATGATAAACTGAAAAACGTATCTGAAGGAGGATTTAGTAGTAAGGAGGAAATAGAGAGTCCTCCTGAAGCTGGCCCTGAAGCGCGCACACACCGCCCGTCACTCTCCCCAAGCGCCCCTATTTTATTAAATAAAACCTTTGAACTGCGAAGGGGAGGCAAGTCGTAACATGGTAAGTGTACTGGAAAGTGCACTTGGATTAATCAGAGCATGGCTAAGAAAGAAAAGCATCTCCCTTACACTGAGAAGTCATCCGTGCAAATCGGATTGCCCTGAAGCCCAATAGCTAGCCTAAACAAACAAGACCAACAACCAAACATTAATAACCCCTAACACCCTCCAAAAAACTAAACAAACCATTTTCCCCCTTTAGTATAGGAGATAGAAAAAGAAATTTGAGCTATAGAAAAAGTACCGCAAGGGAACGCTGAAAGAGAAATGAAACAACCCAGTAAAGCAATACAAAGCAGAGACTACCCCTCGTACCTTTTGCATCATGATTTAGCTAGTACTTCCTAAGCAAAAAGAATTTTAGTTTAGCCCCCCGAAACTAAGTGAGCTACTCCAAGACAGCCTATCAATAGGGCGCACCCGTCTCTGTGGCAAAAGAGTGGGAAGAGCTTCGAGTAGAGGTGACAGACCTACCGAACTTAGTTATAGCTGGTTGCCTGAGAATTGGATAGAAGTTCAGCCCTCTGCCCTTCTTCAGTCAAGCTGAGTATTACCTGCCCCGACTAGAAGAATGCAAAGGAGTTAGTTAAAGGAGGTACAGCTCCTTTATCACAAGACACAACTTTACCAGGTGGATTAAGATCATAATAGACCAAGGGATCTGTGTTTGGGTGGGCCTAAAAGCAGCCATCCCAATAGAAAGCGTTAAAGCTCAAACACAAGCCCCCCCCCCCCATAATCCTGATAACAATTCTGAATCCCCTATTAATACCAGGCCTTCCTATGCAAACATAGGACTGATTATGCTAATATGAGTAATAAGAAAGAAAAGACTTTCTCCAAGCACAAGTGTACATCGGAACGAACCCCCACCGAACATTAAAGGACCCAACTACAGAGGGCATTGAAAACGTCTTAGAAGACAAGAAGAACACTCAACCACTCACCTTTAACCCCACACTGGTGTGCGCACTAAGGAAAAACTAAAAGAGAAAGAAGGAACTCGGCAAACACAAGCCTCGCCTGTTTACCAAAAACATCGCCTCTTGAATCCCCCATATAAGAGGTCCCGCCTGCCCTGTGACTATAAGTTTAACGGCCGCGGTATCTTAACCGTGCGAAGGTAGCGCAATCACTTGTCTCTTAAATAGAGACCTGTATGAATGGCATAACGAGGGCTTAGCTGTCTCCTTTCTCAAGTTAATGAAATTGACCTCCCCGTGCAGAGGCGGGGATACAAACATAAGACGAGAAGACCCTATGGAGCTTTAGGCACTAGAGCTGACCACGTAAAAAGCCCCGCACAAGGGGATATAACTTTGTGGCCCCACTTCAACTGCCTTTGGTTGGGGCGACCGCGGGGAAAAACAAAACCCCCATGTGGAACGGGGTCACTACAACCCTAGAAACAAGAGCACCCGCTCTAGTCAACAGAAATTCTGACCTTACTGATCCGGCGTCCAGCCGATCAACGAACCGAGTTACCCTAGGGATAACAGCGCAATCCCCTTATAGAGCCCATATCGACAAGGGGGTTTACGACCTCGATGTTGGATCAGGATATCCTAATGGTGCAGCCGCTATTAAGGGTTCGTTTGTTCAACGATTAAAATCCTACGTGATCTGAGTTCAGACCGGAGTAATCCAGGTCGGTTTCTATCTATGATGTAATTTATTTCAGTACGAAAGGACCAAAAAAATGAGGCCCCTGTCCCCAACAAGCCTCCCCCTCACTTGCTGACTCCTACTCAAGCAAACAAGAGGGTGCAAGCCTAAGCCATAGAGCATGGCATATTAAAGTGGCAGAGCCTGGACATTGCAAAAGGCCTAAGCCCTTTCCACAGAGGTTCAAGTCCTCTCTTTAATTATGATCTCCACACTAATTACTCACGTCATTAACCCCCTGGCCTTCATTGTACCAGTCCTACTAGCTGTCGCCTTTCTCACCCTAATCGAACGGAAAGTATTAGGTTACATACAACTACGAAAAGGGCCTAATGTTGTAGGACCCTTCGGGCTCCTCCAGCCAATCGCCGACGGTGTGAAACTGTTTATTAAAGAACCCGTTCGCCCTTCCACTTCTTCACCAGTTCTATTTCTATTAACCCCCATGCTCGCCCTGACCCTCGCCATAACCCTTTGAGCTCCTATCCCAATGCCCTACCCAGTGTTAGACCTAAACCTAACCATCCTCTTCCTCCTAGCACTGTCCAGTCTAGCAGTTTACTCAATCTTGGGCTCCGGCTGAGCCTCCAACTCGAAATACGCCCTAATCGGAGCTCTACGAGCTGTCGCCCAGACAATTTCCTACGAAGTCAGTCTAGGACTAATTCTCCTATGCCTGATTATCCTAACAGGAGGTTTCACCCTACAAACGTTTAACGTCGCCCAAGAAAATATCTGACTCGTTCTTCCCGCCTGACCCTTGGCAGCAATATGATACATCTCCACCCTAGCAGAAACTAACCGCGCCCCCTTCGATCTCACGGAGGGAGAGTCAGAACTAGTCTCAGGCTTTAACGTCGAATATGCGGGGGGCCCTTTTGCCCTCTTCTTCCTGGCCGAATACGCTAACATTTTGCTTATGAATACCCTCTCCGCCCTCCTCTTCCTGGGGGCCTCCCACATCCCGGCCATCCCAGAGCTGACCTCCATCAATTTAATAACAAAAGCAGCCCTTTTGTCCATACTATTCCTATGAGTCCGAGCCTCCTACCCCCGCTTCCGCTATGATCAACTTATGCATCTCGTCTGAAAAAACTTCCTGCCGCTAACACTTGCCCTGGTCATCTGACACCTGGCACTCCCGATTTCTTTCGCAGGCCTCCCCCCTCAACTATAGCTCGGGAGTTGTGCCTGAAGTTCAAGGGCCACTTTGATAGAGTGTAATACGGGGGTTAAAGTCCCCCCAACTCCTTAGAAAGAAGGGGTTCGAACCCAACCCGGAGAGATCAAAACTCTCTGTGCTTCCACTACACCACTTACTAGTAAAGTCAGCTAAAAAAGCTTTTGGGCCCATACCCCAAAAATGTTGGTTAAAATCCTTCCTTTGCTAATGAACCCTTACATCTTAACCACATTGCTATTAAGCCTAGGTTTAGGTACTACCCTAACATTCATGAGCTCCCACTGACTTCTCGCCTGGATAGGCCTTGAAATCAACACCCTAGCCATTATCCCCCTTATAGCGCAACACCACCACCCCCGGGCCATCGAAGCCACCACAAAATACTTTTTAGCACAGGCCACTGCTGCTGCCACCCTCATATTTGCCGCCATGACAAATGCCTGAATAGAAGGACAATGAGACATTGCCCAAATATCTCACCCCCTCCCGACCACAATTATTACCATTGCCCTAGCCCTAAAAATTGGCCTCGCCCCACTACACTCCTGACTACCAGAAGTTCTTCAAGGACTTAGCCTGACTACGGGACTGTTAATGTCTACATGGCAAAAACTAGCCCCCTTCGCCCTCCTACTTCAAATGCAACCAGCCAACCCAAACCTCCTGATCTTCCTCGGCCTCGCCTCTACACTAGTCGGCGGCTGAGGAGGCCTAAACCAAACTCAACTTCGGAAGATCCTAGCATACTCCTCTATCGCCCACCTAGGATGAATAATCCTCGTAATCCAATTCTCCCCCTCCCTAACATTCCTAGCCCTACTGACATATTTTGTCATAACCGCCGCCGCCTTCCTTACATTCGAGCTTAACAATTCAACAAGCATTAACTCCCTAACCCTATCCTGAACAAAAACCCCCGTACTCACCTCGATAATCCCCTTAATACTCCTCTCCCTCGGGGGGCTCCCTCCCCTTACTGGATTCATGCCAAAATGAATAATTATCCTCGAGCTTTCTAAACAAGGACTCCCCGCTATCACCACAGTTGCCGCACTCAGCGCGCTCTTAAGCCTGTACTTCTACCTTCGGATCACGTATGCAGCCACCCTCACCATATCACCAAACACAACAATAGGAACGACCCCCTGGCGCATAAAATCAACACGAGCCACCCTCCCCTTGGCCCTCACATTAATCATGGCAATATGCCTTCTCCCCTTAACACCGGGAATTATAGCGGCCCTGGCCCTCTAGAGACTTAGGCTAATTTAGACCTAGGGCCTTCAAAGCCCTCAGTGGGAGTGAAAATCTCTCAGCCTCTGTAAGACTTGCGGGACATTACCCCACATCTCCTGCGTGCAAAGCAGGTACTTTAATTAAGCTAAAGCCTTGCCTAGACAGGCAGGCCTCGATCCTGCAACATCTTAGTTAACAGCTAAGCGCCCAAACCAGCGAGCATCCGTCTACCTTTCTCCCGCCTAGTCGAGCAAAAATAGGCGGGAGAAAGCCCCGGCAGGGAGTTAGCCTGCTTCTTTAGATTTGCAATCTAATATGTAATACACCTCAGAGCTGGTACGAAGAGGACTTGAACCTCTGTACATGGGGCTACAATCCACCGCTTAACCCTCAGCCATCATACCCGTGGCAACTACCCGTTGACTCTTTTCAACCAATCACAAAGACATCGGCACCCTTTATATGATTTTCGGTGCCTGAGCCGGAATAGTAGGAACTGCTTTAAGCCTACTTATTCGAGCAGAACTAAGCCAGCCCGGCGCCCTCCTTGGAGACGACCAAATTTATAACGTAATCGTGACAGCCCACGCTTTCGTAATGATTTTCTTTATAGTAATGCCAATCATGATCGGGGGCTTTGGAAACTGACTTATCCCCCTAATGATCGGTGCCCCTGACATAGCATTCCCTCGCATGAATAACATGAGCTTCTGACTGCTCCCGCCCTCCTTCCTGCTGCTCCTTGCGTCTTCAGGGGTCGAAGCTGGGGCCGGAACAGGATGGACTGTCTACCCCCCTCTAGCAGGCAACCTCGCCCATGCAGGAGCGTCTGTAGACCTGACAATTTTCTCTCTGCACCTAGCAGGCATTTCTTCAATCTTGGGTGCAATCAATTTTATTACAACAATCATTAACATAAAACCCCCTGCTATCTCCCAATACCAGACCCCACTATTTGTGTGAGCTGTCTTAATTACAGCCGTCCTTCTCCTCCTCTCCCTGCCAGTACTCGCCGCAGGCATTACAATGCTTCTAACCGACCGCAATCTTAACACCACCTTCTTTGACCCTGCCGGGGGAGGAGACCCCATCTTATACCAGCACCTATTTTGATTCTTCGGCCACCCCGAAGTCTACATTCTAATTCTCCCAGGGTTCGGAATGATCTCACACATTGTAGCCTACTATTCAGGTAAAAAAGAACCTTTCGGCTACATGGGCATGGTGTGAGCAATGATAGCAATCGGGCTGCTCGGATTCATCGTCTGAGCCCACCACATGTTTACAGTCGGCATGGACGTTGACACACGGGCCTACTTTACTTCCGCCACTATAATCATCGCCATCCCGACAGGCGTTAAAGTATTTAGCTGGCTCGCCACACTCCACGGAGGGGCCATCAAATGAGAAACCCCACTACTTTGAGCCCTTGGTTTCATTTTCTTATTCACAGTAGGAGGTCTGACAGGGATTGTCCTGGCCAATTCCTCACTCGACATCGTCCTTCATGACACATACTACGTGGTTGCACACTTCCACTATGTACTATCAATGGGCGCCGTTTTCGCCATCGTAGCTGCATTCGTTCACTGATTCCCACTATTCTCAGGTTACACCCTCCACGACACATGAACAAAAATCCACTTCGGAGTGATGTTCGCAGGAGTAAACTTAACCTTCTTCCCCCAACATTTCCTCGGCCTCGCTGGTATGCCACGGCGTTATTCGGACTACCCCGACGCCTACACTCTTTGAAACACAGTATCCTCCATTGGTTCTCTAATCTCACTTGTCGCCGTTATTATGTTCCTGTTCATTATTTGAGAAGCATTCGCAGCTAAACGAGAAGTCCTATCCGTAGAACTAACCTCTACAAACGTAGAGTGGCTCCACGGCTGCCCTCCTCCCTACCACACATTTGAAGAGCCTGCTTTCGTCCAAGTACAGGCAAACTAGCTCGAGAAAGGAGGGAATTGAACCCCCGTAATTTGGTTTCAAGCCAAACACATGACCACTCTGCCACTTTCTTCATAAGATACTAGTAAAACAGATATTACACTGCTTTGTCAAGGCAGAGTTGTGGGCTAAAGTCCCGCGTATCTTGCCAATAATGGCCCATCCTTCACAACTAGGACTTCAAGATGCAGCCTCACCTGTTATAGAGGAACTCCTCCACTTCCATGATCACGCCTTAATAATTGTATTCTTAATTAGCACGCTAGTTCTATACATTATTGTTGCCATGGTATCGACCAAACTTACAAACAAATACATCCTAGATTCCCAAGAAATCGAGATTATCTGAACAATCCTTCCAGCCATTATCCTAATTTTAATCGCCCTCCCCTCCCTGCGGATTCTTTATTTAATAGACGAGATTAACGACCCCCATCTCACAATCAAAGCAATAGGACATCAATGATATTGAAGCTACGAATACACCGACTACGAAGACCTAGGCTTTGACTCCTACATAATCCCCACACAGGACCTGACCCCCGGGCAATTCCGACTACTAGAAGCAGACCATCGAATGGTAGTCCCCGTTGAATCCCCAGTGCGAGTTTTAGTTTCTGCCGAAGACGTTCTCCACTCCTGGGCAGTCCCCGCCCTTGGAGTAAAAATGGATGCCGTCCCAGGACGACTAAACCAAACAGCCTTTATCACATCTCGCCCAGGAGTTTTCTATGGACAATGCTCAGAAATTTGCGGAGCAAACCACAGCTTCATACCCATCGTTGTTGAAGCCGTCCCCCTGGAACACTTTGAAAACTGATCACTAGCAATACTTGAAGACGCCTCACTAAGAAGCTAAATCGGGCTCTAGCGTTAGCCTTTTAAGCTAAAGATTGGTGGCCCCCAACCACCCTTAGTGGCATGCCCCAGCTCAACCCTGCACCTTGGTTTGCTATTTTAACCTTCTCTTGACTTGTCCTCCTAACCATTATCCCCCCTAAAGTGATAGCCCACACATTTCCAAATGAGCCTACCTCCCAAAGCACAGAAAAACCAAAAACAGAATCCTGAAATTGACCATGACACTAAGCTTTTTCGACCAATTTATAAGCCCTGTTCTCCTAGGCATCCCCCTAATCGCCTTAGCTCTATTGCTACCATGACTCTTATTCCCCGCCCCCACATCCCGCTGAATCAACAACCGCCTTTTAACCCTACAAAGCTGGTTCATCAACCGATTTACAAACCAACTCCTCCTCCCAATTAACCTGGGGGGCCACAAATGAGCCTTAATCCTAACCTCACTGATGCTATTCTTAATCACCCTTAACATGCTTGGCCTTCTCCCGTATACCTTTACACCAACAACCCAACTATCCCTGAACATAGGCCTCGCCGTCCCCCTCTGGCTTGCTACAGTGATTATCGGCCTCCGAAACCAGCCCACCGTTGCCCTCGGACACCTCCTCCCTGAAGGCACCCCCACCCCCCTAATCCCAGTACTAATCATTATCGAAACCCTTAGCCTGTTTATCCGCCCCCTCGCGCTAGGAGTCCGACTAACTGCCAACTTAACAGCAGGCCACTTGCTCATCCAACTCATCGCCACAGCAGCGTTCGTCCTCCTGCCCCTAATGCCAACCGTAGCTATCCTCACCGCAACACTCTTGTTCCTACTGACCCTCTTAGAAGTCGCCGTCGCAATGATCCAGGCTTACGTCTTCGTGCTCTTACTAAGCCTCTACCTACAAGAAAACGTCTAATGGCCCATCAAGCACACGCATACCACATGGTCGACCCCAGTCCCTGGCCCCTGACAGGAGCCGCTGCCGCTCTGTTAATAACATCCGGTCTAGCAATTTGATTCCACTACAACTCCACAACCCTCATAACACTCGGCACCATTCTCCTCCTCCTAACAATGTACCAGTGATGACGAGACATTATCCGTGAGGGAACATTTCAAGGACACCACACAATCCCAGTTCAAAAAGGCCTACGTTATGGGATGATCCTATTCATTACATCAGAAGTGTTCTTCTTCCTGGGCTTCTTCTGAGCTTTTTACCACTCAAGCCTCGCCCCAACCCCCGAACTAGGCGGCTGCTGGCCGCCCGCCGGAATTACAACACTTGATCCCTTTGAGGTCCCGCTCCTAAACACAGCCGTGCTGCTGGCATCAGGTGTCACAGTCACCTGGGCACACCACAGCATCATGGAGGGAGAACGAAAACAAGCCATCCAATCTCTACTTCTAACCATTCTTCTCGGCTTCTATTTTACCCTCCTCCAAGGGCTGGAGTACTACGAAGCCCCCTTCACAATCGCAGACGGCGTTTACGGATCTACCTTCTTTGTCGCCACAGGGTTCCACGGACTACACGTTATCATCGGCTCAACATTCCTAGCCATCTGCCTTCTCCGCCAAGTCCAGTACCACTTTACATCCGAACATCACTTTGGGTTTGAAGCTGCCGCATGATATTGACATTTCGTCGACGTAGTATGGCTTTTCCTATACATCTCAATCTATTGATGAGGCTCATAATCTTTCTAGTACTAACGTTAGTATAAGTGACTTCCAATTACATGGTCTTGGTTAAAATCCAAGGAAAGATAATGAACCTAATCACAACAATCGCACTAATCGCTATTGCCCTGTCAATAATCCTGACTGTCGTGTCATTTTGACTCCCCCTGATAACCCCGGACCACGAAAAGCTCTCCCCGTACGAATGTGGCTTCGACCCCCTCGGTTCAGCCCGCCTTCCATTTTCGCTGCGCTTCTTCCTCGTCGCCATTTTATTCCTTCTTTTTGACCTAGAGATCGCCCTTCTCCTGCCCCTCCCATGAGGGGACCAACTCTCCTCCCCCCTCTTAACTTTCTCGTGAGCATCCGCCGTCCTCGCCCTCCTTACAATTGGCCTAATTTATGAATGACTCCAAGGGGGCTTAGAGTGGGCCGAATAGGCGGTTAGTTTAAGAAAAACCTTTGATTTCGGCTCAAATACTTATGGTTAAAGTCCATAACCCCCTTATGACCCCTATCCACTTTTCCTTCTCAACAGCTTTCATGCTAGGACTATCCGGGCTAGCATTCCACCGCACCCACCTCTTGTCCGCCCTCTTGTGTCTCGAGGGAATAATGCTTTCGCTATTCATCGCCCTTTCCCTCTGATCCATAAATCTGTCCTCCACAAGCTTCTCCGCCCTCCCAGTCCTACTCCTGGCATTCTCAGCCTGTGAGGCAAGCACAGGTCTGGCCCTTTTAGTCGCAACAGCCCGAACACATGGCACCGACCGCCTCCAAGCCCTTAACCTCCTACAATGCTAAAAATTCTTATCCCCACCCTAATGCTACTCCCCACAACCTGAGCGGCCCCAAAGAAATGACTTTGGCCCACAGCCCTGCTTCACAGCCTCCTAATCGCAACAGCAAGCCTATCTTGACTCAAAAACATATCCGAGACAGGGTGAACTACGGCCAACTACTACCTAGCGACAGATGCCCTCTCCACCCCCCTGCTAGTTTTATCCTGCTGACTTCTCCCCCTCATAATTTTAGCAAGCCAGAACCACGTGGCCCCCGAGCCTGAAAATCGACAACGCCTATACATTTCCCTATTAACATCCCTCCAAATCTTCCTAATTATAGCATTTGGGGCTACAGAAGTAATAATATTCTACGTAATATTTGAAGCCACGCTCATTCCTACACTCATCCTGATCACCCGTTGAGGCAACCAAACCGAACGACTAAACGCAGGCACTTACTTCTTATTCTATACACTGGCAGGGTCCTTGCCACTTCTTGTTGCATTATCCCTCCTCTACGCCTCAACAGGTACTCTCTCCCTCCTGATTCTACAATTCTCAGAGCCCCTACACCTAACAGGACTGGCGGACAAATTCTGATGAGCAGGGTGCATGCTAGCTTTTCTCGTCAAAATGCCCCTGTACGGCGTACACTTATGATTGCCTAAAGCACATGTAGAAGCCCCAGTCGCAGGATCCATAGTCCTAGCTGCTGTCCTACTCAAACTAGGGGGCTACGGCATGATACGAATACTTATTATTCTCGACCCCCTGACAAAAGAACTGAGCTACCCGTTTATTATTCTCGCCTTATGGGGCATCATCATAACAGGGTCGATTTGCTTACGACAAACAGATCTAAAATCCCTTATTGCCTACTCCTCTGTTAGCCACATGGGGCTGGTGGTAGGGGGCATCTTAATCCAAACCCCCTGAGGATTCACAGGAGCTTTGATTCTCATAATCGCCCACGGCCTGACCTCCTCAGCGCTTTTCTGCTTGGCAAACACAAATTACGAGCGCACGCACAGCCGGACCATAGTACTCGCCCGAGGCCTCCAGACGATCCTGCCCCTAATGGCCACCTGGTGATTCATCTCCAGCCTCGCTAATCTGGCTCTCCCTCCCCTTCCCAATCTCATAGGAGAACTGATAATCATTACTTCCCTGCTTAACTGGTCATGATGGACCATCGCACTCACAGGCCTAGGCACTCTTATTACAGCCGGCTATTCCCTATACATATTCCTAATAACCCAACGCGGAAAGACCCCTGACCACATTCTAGCCATTGAGCCCACCCACTCTCGAGAGCACCTTCTAATTACCCTACACCTCCTCCCCCTTCTACTGCTTATCCTGAAACCCGAATTAATCTGGGGATGAGCCGCTTGTAGATATAGTTTAACTAAAACATTAGATTGTGATTCTAAAAACAGGGGTTAAAATCCTCTTATCCACCGAGAGATGCTCGCTAGCAGCGAAGACTGCTAATCTTCGCCACCTTGGTTGAACCCCGAGGCTCACTCGGACCGCTTCTAAAGGATAACAGCTCATCCGTTGGTCTTAGGAACCAAAAACTCTTGGTGCAAATCCAAGTAGCAGCTATGCACCCCTCCGCACTAACAATAGCCTCTAGCCTAATCATCATTTTCGCCCTATTGACTTACCCAGTTCTCACCACAATAACCCCCGCCCCGCGAGAAGAAAAATGAGCCCTAGCTCAGGTTAAAACTGCTGTTAAAACAGCATTTTTCATCAGCCTCCTCCCCCTGGCCCTGTACCTCAACCAGGGGGCCGAGGTTATCACCACCACCTGGTACTGAATGAACACAGAAACCTTCAACGTCAACATCAGTTTCTGCTTCGATCAATACTCCATTATTTTCACCCCAGTCGCTCTCTATGTCACCTGGTCAATTCTAGAGTTCGCCTCTTGATATATGCATTCTGACCCCAACATAAACCGATTCTTTAAATACCTCCTAATCTTCCTAATCGCAATAATTGTCCTCGTAACTGCCAACAACATGTTTCAACTGTTCATTGGATGAGAAGGAGTGGGCATCATATCCTTCCTACTAATCGGCTGGTGGTACTCCCGAGCAGACGCAAACACCGCGGCCTTGCAAGCCGTGCTCTACAACCGTGTCGGAGACATCGGGCTCATCTTTGCCATGGCCTGAATGGCTGTGAATGTGAACTCTTGAGAAATTCAACAAATTTTTTCAACAACACAAACAATAGACCTAACGCCCCCGCTCCTCGGGCTTATCCTCGCTGCCACTGGAAAATCTGCACAATTCGGACTACACCCCTGACTTCCCTCCGCTATGGAGGGCCCTACACCGGTCTCTGCCCTACTTCACTCAAGCACTATAGTTGTCGCTGGTATTTTTCTCCTCATCCGACTTAGCCCCCTTTTAGAAAACAACCCCGCCGCCCTCACCCTATGTCTGTGCCTTGGCGCCCTAACAACCCTATTTACCGCCACTTGCGCCCTCACCCAAAATGACATCAAGAAAATCGTGGCTTTCTCTACCTCCAGTCAACTAGGCTTAATAATAGTGACCCTCGGGCTAAACCAACCACAACTCGCCTTCCTTCATATCTGCACACACGCCTTCTTTAAAGCCATGCTCTTTCTATGCTCTGGATCAATCATCCACAGCCTCAACGACGAACAGGACATTCGAAAAATAGGGGGCATACAACACCTTACCCCATTCACGTCCTCCTGTTTGACCCTAGGCAGCCTCGCCCTAACAGGCACCCCGTTTTTAGCAGGCTTCTTCTCTAAAGATGCGATCATCGAAGCCCTAAATACATCCCATCTAAACGCCTGAGCCCTTGTCTTAACCCTAATTGCCACCTCATTCACCGCAGTCTACAGCCTCCGAATCGTCTTCCTGGTCTCCATGGGCCACCCCCGATTCAACCCCCTTCCCCCCATTAATGAAAACAACCCAGCCGTGATTAACCCCATCAAACGACTAGCCTGAGGGAGCATCATTGCAGGCTTTCTGATCACCTCCAATATCCTGCCCCTAAAAGCCCCCGTGATAACAATACCCGCCAGCCTAAAACTCGCGGCCCTCACTGTTACAGCCCTAGGCTTCCTTTCAGCAATAGAACTAGCATCCCTAACAAACAAACAATTCAAGCAAACCCCCACTCTAGCCACCCACCACTTCTCGAATATACTAGGATTTTTCCCAGCAACCATCCATCGCCTCGCCCCCCAAGTTAACCTGGCCCTAGGTCAAATAATTGCATCCCAAACAGTCGACCAAACATGGCTGGAGAAAGTCGCCCCCAAAGCCTTAGCATCCATCAACAAGCCTCTTGTAACCACAACTAGCAACATCCAAAAAGGAATAATTAAAACCTACCTCACCCTATTCATCTTCACCCTCTCCATCGCAGTTGTATTTGCCACCCTCTAAACAGCCCGCAAGGTCCCACGACTGAGCCCCCGCGTTAGCTCGAGCACTACAAACAGAGTCAGTAAGAGAACCCAGGCACCAATTATAAGTAGCCCCCCACCCGCCGAGAACATCAACGCAACCCCACTAATATCCCCACGAATTGCCGCAAACACCCCCGACTCGTCAATAGACACCCAAGAAAATTCATACCACCCTCCTTGAAATAGCATCGAAACCACAGCAACCACAAAAGTGTACCAGATCATTGACACAACCACAGGCTCGCTGCCCCAGCTCTCGGGGTACGGCTCCGCTGCAAGAGCGGCCGAATACGCAAAGACAACAAGCATTCCCCCCAAATAAATTAGAAACAACACCAATGATAAGAAAGATCCCCCGTGCCCCAACAAAATCCCGCACCCAAGACCCGCAACAACCACAAGCCCCAGCGCTGCAAAGTAAGGAGAAGGATTTGAAGCCACGGCCAGCAAACCTAGCACTAACCCCAACAGAAATAAAGACATAACATAAGTCATAATTCTCGCCCGGGCTCTAACCGGAACCAATGACTTGAAAAACCACCGTTGTTATTCAACTACAAGAACCCTTAATGGCTAGCCTTCGCAAAACCCACCCGCTCCTAAAAATCGCCAACGACGCACTCGTTGACCTCCCCGCACCTTCCAATATTTCCGCCTGATGAAACTTCGGCTCCCTGCTAGGGATATGCCTGATTATCCAAATCCTCACTGGCCTCTTCTTAGCCATACATTACACCTCAGACATCGCCACCGCCTTTTCATCAGTCGCCCACATCTGCCGAGATGTAAACTACGGATGACTAATCCGAAACCTCCACGCTAACGGAGCCTCATTCTTCTTCGTCTGCATCTACCTGCACATCGGACGAGGCCTTTACTACGGGTCCTACCTATACAAAGAGACCTGAAACGTGGGAGTAGTCCTACTGCTCCTCGTGATGATAACTGCATTCGTGGGTTACGTTCTCCCATGAGGTCAAATATCCTTCTGAGGCGCCACCGTCATTACCAACCTTCTTTCCGCCGTCCCGTACATCGGAAACGACCTGGTCCAATGGATCTGAGGAGGCTTCTCCGTAGATAACGCCACCCTTACCCGCTTTTTCGCATTCCACTTCCTCTTCCCCTTCGTCATTGCAGCAGCCACGCTAATCCACCTAATTTTCCTCCACGAAACAGGGTCCAACAATCCACTAGGCATGAACTCCGACGCCGACAAGATCCCCTTCCACCCCTATTTCTCGTACAAAGACTTGCTAGGATTCGCAATCGCCCTACTAGCCCTCTCCTCCCTCGCATTATTCGCCCCCAACCTACTAGGCGACCCCGACAACTTCACTCCCGCAAACCCCCTTGTGACCCCGCCTCACATTAAACCCGAATGATACTTCCTATTTGCATACGCCATCCTTCGATCCATCCCCAATAAACTAGGAGGAGTTCTAGCTCTGCTAGGCTCTATCCTTGTCCTCCTGGTAGTCCCCATCTTACACACGTCTAAACAACGAGGAACAATATTCCGCCCGGTCACACAATTCTTATTCTGAGCCTTAATCGCCGACATCGTCATCCTGACCTGAATCGGGGGCATGCCCGTCGAACACCCATTTATCATCATCGGCCAAATCGCCTCAATCATTTATTTCTCAATTTTCCTGTGTTTCATGCCATTGGCCAGTCTATTAGAAAACAAAGCCCTAGGCTGAACATGCATTAGTAGCTCAGCTTCTAGAGCGCCGGTCTTGTAAACCGGAGGCCGAGGGTTAAACTCCCTCCTACTGCTCAAAGAAAAGGGATTTAAACCCTCACCGCTAACTCCCAAAGCTAGTATTCTAGCGCTAAACTATTCTTTGGTTTGTATACAATATATGTATGGTGTAAATTCATATATATATATGTATTATCAGCCATCGTATAATTAAACCATACTCCGTGTAATATTAAATAAGGGTTACTAAACCCATTACATCCTTAACTCAAAATACGAATAAAGTCAACCAGGAAACAGAATAGTCCACATAACTGCTAGATCAATTGATATACCAAGAACTAACCATACCTGGATTTAAATTATTTAGCCCAATAAGAACCGACCAACCTATGGAGGATGCGTTAACTCTTATTGAAGGTGAGGGACAATTATCGTGGGGGTTTCACTTAGTGAATTATTCCTGGCATCTGGTTCCTACTTCAGGAACATGGATAGGAATCGTCCCACATAATATCCACTACCCTGGCATAAGTTAATGGTGGAACACTATGATGGGACACCCACCATGCCGGGCGTTCTTTCCATCGGGCATCTGGTTCTCTTTTTTGTCTTCCTTTCAATTTGCATTTCAGAGTGCACACGGGAATAGCTGACAAGGTTGTACATTTCCTTGAATGAGTACATGAGTGTAACTATAGAAAGACATTACTTAATAGTTACATTAATCTCTATCAGGGACATAAGAGTAGTTAACTAGTCGAGATAAACTACTTATCCCCCCTCTTAGGGGGTTTTCACGTTAAACCCCCCCTACCCCCCCCTTAACTCCTGAGATGTATAACACTCCTGAAAGCCCCTCCAGAAACAGGAAAACCTTAAGTAGTCTGTGGGGCCCGAAAATTTGCATTTTAAACTATTATAATATTGCAAAT